CTTCTCCCATAATGATATCTATGCTACCTAGTATCGTCATAATATCAGCCAATTTCATTTTTTTAACTAACTGAGGAAGAATTTGCAAATTGATAAAACCGGGTGGGCGAATTTTCCATCTCCAGGGAAAAACACTCTGATCTCCTATCAGAAAAATTCCCAATTCTCCTTTTGGGGTTTCGACTCTTACATAAAGTTCTTGCTGTGATAATTCAAAAGTCGGAGAAGGTTTCTTACTAATGAATCGATAATCAAAATCATTCCATTCGGGATCCCTTACTCTATCAAAGCGTCGGATTTCTAAATTCTCATAGGGCCCCCCTGGAATTCCTTCTAGAGCCTGTTGAATAATTTTTATAGATTCTGTCATTTCGCTGATTCGTACTAAATAACGAGCTAACGAATCCCCTTCTTTTTGCCATTGTACTTCCCAATCAAATTCGTCGTAACACTCATAATGATCAACTTTACGAAGATCCCATTGTATTCCGGAAGCTCGTAGCATTGGTCCTGATAAACCCCAATTTATTGCTTCTTCTCCGCCAATAATGCCTACTCCTTCAACTCGTTCTAAAAAAATAGGATTCTGTGTAATAAGCTTTTGATATTCAGCAACCCCTGTTAAAAAATAATCGCAAAAATCTAAACATTTATCTATCCATCCATGAGGTAGATCAGCAGCTACTCCTCCGAGACGAAAATAATTATGCATCATTCGCATACCGGTGGCAGCTTCGAATAGGTCATATATCAATTCTCGTTCTCGAAAAATATAGAAGAAGGGGGTCTGTGCCCCAATATCTGCCATAAAAGGGCCAAGCCATAACAAATGCGAAGCTATACGACTCAACTCCAACATAATGACTCTGATGTAGCTCGCCCTTTTAGGTACTTGAATATTGCCTAACTGTTCTGGTGCATTTACAGTTATTGCTTCTGTGAACATAGTAGCTAAATAATCCCAACGTGTTACATAAGGCAAATATTGTATAATTGTTCGGTTTTCTGCAATTTTTTCCATTCCTCTGTGTAAATAACCCAATATTGGTTCGCAGTCAATAACATCTTCACCATCTAGAGTAACGATGAGTCGAAGAACACCATGCATTGATGGGTGGTGAGGACCCATATTGACTATCATGAGGTCTTTTCTTGTAGCTGGTGCAGTCATAGGTTTTTCCCCATTCATTCTTCCATGAATTGCTGAAAGTGAAAAAAAAAAAAAAAGAAGTTCATCAAAATTTAAACGATCAAAAAGATTCTTCAAATTAACGAGTTTTTATCTCTCGAATATCCAACTGACCAATTATTTCTTTATAACGTACTCTATTTTTTTTTGACAAATAAGCCAATAGCCGTTGACGTTTTCCCAGAATTTTCCGTAGACCTCTCTGAGATAAATAGTCTTTTTTGTGCAATTCCAAATGTGAAGTAAGTCTCCGTATCTTATTGGTAAAACTGACTACTTGAAATTCAACAGACCCCCTGTTTTCTTTCTTTTCTTCTTGTGAAGTAACGGAAATGAATGAATTTTTGACCATAAAAGAATTTCCTCCTCCTTTTTTTACTTTACAGATATGTAATTTTATCGATCAGAAATAATAATGCCAGTAATTTGAATGTGATATACATAATGATCTTAATTTCTTTATCGACTCCTAATTTTATCAATTAAAATGAATTAATCAAATTGGATTCGAATAGGGATACAAAAGGATGGTACGTTTTTGCACTCACAAAAGCTAATAATTTATATTTAAACCGAAAATGAAGAAGATTTTGTTGATTCAATTCACTTTTTATCTAATTGATACTTTATTGACGTATATTAGAATGGGATGTAAGACAAGGTATGTGTACATCTGTTTACTTTCATATACCATATACGGTATAGGATATATAGGAAAAATACGGTATTAACATTAACCAATTTTCAATCGTGGATACATACGTAGTCTTAACATATTGATACGACTGCCATTATTCGTATCAAACCAATAGCGATTCATACAAGCTAAATCTTCTAATCGATAATTCGGCCAAAGAAAGAACTTTAATTGAATTAATTCATTTTTATCACTATCAAGATGTTTACTTTCATCCAAAAATGGACTCCAGTTTTTTACGTTGTTCTCGTTACAAAATACCGGATTTCTATTCACACCATTTCGATTCGTTGAACTGAAACAAATTAAAATTCTCAATTCTCTACGACGTCTAGATGATAAAATATTTTCAGGAACAAGTAAATTCGAATGATTTTTATCTCTATTTCCAGTCATTCTTTGATGTTTTGAAATAGATTCATCAAAATTCTTCTTATCAACATATCCTCGTTCTCGATATCTTTGATTAATTTGGCGTTTACTCTTATGAACCAATGAAATACCTATGGTTTGATACATAATAAATTGTCCATCATTTTTTACAGACAGACGAACCGATTCGATAATCAATATCCCTTTTTTCATCAATTCTGTAAGAGGTAAATTCTTCTGAATCAGCATTATATTCAGACTCATTTCTCTTCTTTGAATAGAGGATATAGTAATTTTTCTTGGGTTTCTCAGTCTAAGCAGGAGACAATATACCTTAATATTATTGATCATTCTTTGATTTAAAGCATCGTCCCATCTCAATTGAAAAAGCAAATATCGTTTCAGGAAGAAATTTAGTTCTGCTTCCGTGTTGCTCTTGTATTGTTTTTTCGTTTTACGTTTTTTCATGTCTGATCGCGCATAATCTTCTTCAATATCTTTTTGTTGGTTTGAGAGAAGGGATCCAAGATTTCTTTGGTTTTGTGCATCTGAACCACGATCTCGTCGATCTGCGGGTTCTTTTTCTTCTTGATTTCGATTCTTTAATTCAAAAGATTTTTTTTCTTCATTCGATGGTATAAAAAAATTCCCTTTTGGCTTTCCATTGACGTTTTTATTTTCACTAACATTTTCATTTATATTCAAATTTAAAAGAAGTAATTTGCTTGGTATAATCCACGGTTTCATTTTATATGCATTATAAAGTAGCACAAATTCGGGGAAGAACCAAAGTTCCAGATTGGATATAGGACAATTTAGTATTTCTTCATTCATTCCCATCCAATCAAAAAAGATTTTTTTATGATTGGGTGGATTGATTTCTAGATCTTGATGAATTGTAAGATAAAAAAGACCTTTCTTATCAATTTTATCAATTATTGGGTAATTATTAGTTCCAATCTTAGTTTTTTTATTACTGTTGGAATCGATCTTGATCCAGGCCTCAATATTTACTTTTTTTCTAAGACAAAACTTGAGAATTTTCCAATCAAAATATTTTCTATCTGGATTTTTTTCCATATACATAATATCACCTCTTCCTAGATAATTATTGATAGGAATACCCCCCCATTTATCAAATAATTTGCCTTTAGGTGTGTTGTAATTATAAGAAATCTTTTGATTCGTATTTACTTGTAATGGTGATCCATAAACAGAAATATATGAGTTCCTCTTAGTTTCATAATTAATAGATTGATATGATAAAAGATCATATTTAAAGTATTTTTGAAAATTATCTTTTTGATTCGATAATGAATATACTTCAGAATCTTTTTGTTTTTTGTAATAAAGTAATTGGTTTTTTTCATATGAATTCCATTTCTTTAAATCTTTCTTTTGAGCTGTACGACATTGATTGACTCTATTTCGCCATTTTTGTGGGATTAATCTAGACCATCTAATCTGAGATAAATCGTATTGATAATGACCCCTTAACCAGTTTTTCCATTGATTCGCTCCATAACTCCGAAATTTCTTATATCTTAATTCAGAATGAATTATTCCTTGTGTTCCAAAAGAATCCTTTATCCCAGTCTTAAGAAAAAAAGATGTTCCGTGATATTGAAGAACAGATCTTAATTTATCCAAGTGGGTTTGGGATAAATTGTAAAATACATATGCTTGTGACAAGGAGGATAAGTCACAAAAAATAGGTGAATTCCTTTTACTATTACTAATATTATAAAGTGACTTTTTTATAGTCGAAATAAAGTGAATTGTATTTTGATTTGTTTTATTAATTCTTTCTTGATTTGTTTCATTAGTGTAAATGTATTTATCAATCATTTTTTTTGTTGATTCAAGAAAAAGTTGTATATTGATTTGGGGAATATTAATGATACACCGAAAGACATCTATGTAGATTCTTTCAATGAAAATTTTTATAAAATAATGTAATTTACTGATTAATCGAGCATTTCTTCTTTTTAATATTTGCCAAATATTTTTTAGTGATTCTAGTCTTTTGGCATTATAAGTTGTTTTGTTAGAATTAATATTTATTCCTGGAGTTACTTTTTTTTTGTCGTTTGTAATTTTTTCTATTTGATTTCTAATTGTGCGTGTTCTATCAGTCAGATCCTTCAGTTTTTTTTCTGTCAGGGAATAATTTGTCCAATCTGTAGATCGAATTTGATTAAATGATTCATGAATTATCTGATTGTTGATTATAGAATCTTTTTCTTTTTTAGTTTCACTTAATTCATATACTTCTCTCAATCTAAATAACAGAATTTGATTTACTTTTGAAAGTACTTTTCTTATTCTTTTTATAAATAGAACACTTTTGATGACCCAATTTTTTGTTTCTTTTGAGACTGTTAGAAAAAAGTTTGTTCTTCCCTTTAAAACTCTTAAAACTAGAAAATATTTATTTTTCAATTTTGTAATTTTTTTTTTGAGTTCTTTAAAAATGGGCTCAAAAAAAGAAGGTCTTTTTCGGGGAGAACCAAAAGGAAGTTCAGCTTCCATTCCCCAAACCGTTAAAAAACAAAAATCATCTTTTTTTTTTATTTTTTTCATTAGATCTCTATGAGAGGTTTGCAGCTTAGATCTGTGCCAAGGTTTCAGACAGAAAGGAAATAGGATTTTTATCTGAATACCATCTGTTAACCAATTTTTCGGAAATTCGGTTTCTGATAATTGAACACCATTATAGGTACATTTAACATGCATTTCTCT